AGTTTGAGAGTAAGCATTACATAATCTCCAAGATTTTTTTTTAAGGAATAGATTACCCGTTTTTCCTTACCGCACAGATCCACGAGGATGATTTTTTTTATTTTGACACCTAAAAAATGCAAAAATCCATTCTAAAAAAAAATTGCAAGAATTGCTTTATTTTATAATAAGCAGTCTTATCAATGTGGAAGAATTTGAATTTTAGAATCGAAAGTTCATAATATAAGACTTCTCGGCTCTTCTACATTTTTGCATTTTTTTGGAATGAATACATGATTCAATTTGGGAGACAAAACAAAATAGTAAACATTTCATCGAAAACTTACAGCAGCTTGCCAAACAAACGCTAATAGAAAAAAGAGTACAGGTATGACAGGCATAACATCCACGATTGGGTTGAAAATGGCATAAGCTTCAGGCAATTTGGCTAAGAAAAAACTAGTCGGATAAAGACCAGAATTAAAACAGATAGAGGTTAAACTAAGTATATTAGGCATAACAAGCATTTCGTTCTTGTAGAGTAGATAATTGGATTTTGATTGAGTTATTTTTCTAAGGGAAAAAGGAAAAGAAAAGGTGGATTCAAAATCCTTTTTTCTTCGGACTTTCCCAAACAAAAAATACCTCCTTGTATTCGCATTCTCAAATGAGAATGGAAGAAATTCGACTTTCATATAATATCTTAATAGAATTCCATTTAATGATCAATGCATTTTTGGATTCTATATTATCCACATGTTTAGAATCCTAGCAAGAAAATATCCCTCGTTTTTTAGGTAATTGAAGTGGGATTGACGATTAATATATATGTAAAATACACTTTATTAGTGTCGCATAAAACGAAATGGGGCGTGGCCAAGTGGTAAGGCAGCGGGTTTTGGTCCCGTTATTCGGAGGTTCGAATCCTTCCGTCCCAGATTTATCTTTCATGAAACGAAAGATAGAATCGTATTGTGCCCTGCACGACACAAAAGCTTATTAAAGATAATAATTATTTCTTATGAACTCTTAAATTAGATGCATTTCTAAGGATTCTTTTTCTTTCTCAGAAAACAAAATCAAATGGCAAGTCCAGCCAAATTGAATATCTTTATTTTTCATTAAAAATTTTTGTCTGTCAGGCACGTTCAGGATATGCTCCTGCTACTCATTACTCATATGTGTATGTGTTTTCAAATTCTAACTTTTTAGATAAACTTTATGCTCCATACCCATGAAGTGGGAATTCTTACAGGATACATTTGACACCTAATGTCAAGAAAAAGGGGTTTCCTTTCTACGGATAAAGACTAGATTTTTCTATTAGAGATAAATTTATATATTCTGTCTACTCGACTTTGGAATTGATTGAAAAAAAAAATCATACTTTTCTTATTTTTAATTTTTAGTTCTTTCTGTTACCTAAAAGAAAGAATGCTATAAGTAAAAGCAAAGACCTTAATTTTACTTTACATTACACTAATTTTTTTTACTTCATTTTTTCGTTCTTTTGTTACTCCTTTTATTCCTGTCGAAGAACTATGAAAAATTTATAACTAACAAAAAACTGCTAATCTTTTCATTGGCATAGTTTACTTGTTGGAGAAGAGTTGATTCTTCTCATTTCAGGATTGATCATATTGAGTTCTCTGTTGAGGATGGAAATTCAATAATAAATAAGTCTTAAGCAAACTATTTTATTCCTCTTTTTCAAACTATGTTTCATTCATATGATAGAATATGGATTTAAATAAATTGGATCCTTGCAGAGTCTTCCCCGATAAATACTTATTTTTTTTATCCACATTTCTCCATAGATAGCAAGTTTGAATTAGTATACAAAACCAATGACTATTCATGATTCCATCCATATTGGATCAATTCTTGATACCACTTTGCAATGAAATTAGAGGGATGTTATGGTAAAACTTCGTTTAAAACGATGTGGTAGAAAGCAACGTGCGACTTGAAGGAAATGATCGATTGTGGATTTTTCTATCCACCATTTTCCATAGTAATGAAAATGCTCTTGGCTCGACATAGTCTGTTCTATTTGTCCCGAACCGAATTCGCGCTGGGTTGTTTGTAAGTAAATAGTACATGATGGAGCTCGAAAAGACCGAATTGATTTTTTATGAAGGGAACGAATCTAGGGTTAGTGAAAACTAATAAATTAGGCCAACTTTGTTAGTCTATCCTTAATATAGAAATTGATATAGAAATTGAAAGGTTAAAAAATAAGAAAAGGTCTAATTTTGGAAGATTGGAAAACTTTTTCGATTAAAAGTCTATCAGAATCAATCGTTCATATTCGATTTCTCTAGAAGAGGAAAATGCTTTATTGAAGGAAATAAGAAAAAAAGAAAGGGTATGTTGCTACTCTTTTGAAAGAAAAAAGAATAGGAATTCCCGAAGTAATGTCTAAACCCAAGGATTTCACAAATCAAAGATAAAGGATTCCGGAACAAGTAAACATGATTTTCAACCATCTCAACATTAGATCAGAATAAGGAATAAAAGTCAATTTGTTTGAGATGAGATAAAGAAAAGAGTTTAGAGACGACTCAAAAAATTTCGAAGGATTTATCCTTTGAATTCTGTCAGTCAAAATTAGCCAACTTGAGTCATGAGTATAAATGAAATTTGTTTTTTCTTCTATAAGGAAATTAATACAAGTCATAGTCTAATTTCTATCTACTTGTATTATAGATAAGATAGAAATTCGAATCATTTTCTCGAGCCGTATGAGGAGAAAACCTCCTATACGTTTCTAGGGGGGGGCATTGTTTATCTACATCTATCCCAATAAGCTGTCTATCGAATCGTTGCAATTGATGTTCGATCTCGAAGAGAAGGAAGAGATCTTCAAAAAGTTGGTTTTTATGATCCGATAAAGAATCAAACTTGTTTAAATGTTCCAGCTATTCTCTATTTCCTTGAAAAAGGTGCTCAACCTACAAGAACAGTTTATGATATTTTAAGGAAAGCGGAATTTTTTAAAGATAAAGAAAGAACTTTAAGTTAATTGAAAAACTAAATGAATAAAAAATAAAAAAGTGGGGGGGGTCGTTAATATCCCTTAATTATTTAGACACAATTTGCCTCTTTTTTCGTCCTATTTTTTTGCTGCATTTATGTCGTGCCAATCCAACAAAAGTCCTTATTTAATTTCCTTATTTGTATCTAATTGTTTTTCTTACCTTTGTATTTCTATTGACAAAGGTCTATTGAACAGCTAGAATTTGTAGCTAGATAGGTCTCTTTATCGTCACTCCATATTAGGTATTTCTGTCTACACTTTGCTCAAATGATAGGGTTGCCCCCCTTGCATGTACTTTCATATAATATTTTTCTATTTAAATGCTAAAAAAATAACAATTTTGCTATTATGATTGGGGCCGCTCCGTGAAATTTAACCGATCTGTTTGTGAAATTTAACCGATCTGTTTATTTTAGTATTTGAGTGTTTTTAATGGGTGATAAAATCTTTCTTTTGATGTCTTGCTAATTCAATGTTTTACCAGGAGCCTCCGGTGTAATTCCATCGATTTTTGGATTTCGATCGTATCTAAGATCTTATTTTATCTGGGTTGCTAACTCAATGGTAGAGTACTCGGCTTTTAAGTGCGACTATGATCTTTTACACATTTGGATGAAGCAACAAATTCGTCGAGACTCTTGGTAGAGTCTAGAAGACCACGACTGATCCTCAAAGGTAATGAATGGAAAAAATAGCATGTCGTAATAAAATCAATTTCTTTTTTTTAGTATAAAAAATTCCGATTTTCTGGGTCTAGTGAATAAATGGATAGAGCTTGGCTCTAATTCTGGTAAAATGAAAAGCAACGAGCTTAACTTCTTAATTGAAATGATTCCCCGATCTAATTAGACGTTAAAAATAGATTAGTACCTGATGCGGGGAAAGGTTGGGTTTCCCTATCGGTGGACCCTTTAATTTTTTTTAGGAATCCTAATTATTCTTGATTATGGATTGAAAAGGAATGTTATGAATTGAATGTGTAAAAAAAGCAGTATATTGATAAAGAGACTCTATTCCAATCCAAAGTCAAAAGAGCGATTGGCCTGCAAAAATAAAAGATTTGTTCTTTTTTGTAATTAGAACAAACCTAAACTAATTAGGTAGAAAAGGAGCAGAAAAAGATCTATGGATTAGACTCCCTTTCTTTTCAGGGTTTGTTTAAAAAAATGTAACACCCTGTTCTGACCATATTGCACTATGTATCATTATTTGATAAATCGAGAAATGCTTTTTTTCTCTGATTCAAGTAGAAACACAAATGGCAAAATTCGAAGGGTATTCAGAAAAACAAAAATCTCGTCAACAATACTTCGTTTACCCATTTCTCTTTCAGGAATATATTTATGCATTTGCCCATGATTATGTATTAAAAGGTTCTGAACCTGTGGAAATTTATGGTTGTAATAACAAGAAATTTAGTTCACTACTTGTGAAACGTTTAATTATTCGAATGTATCAGCAGAATTTTTGGATTAATTCGGTTAATCATTCTAACCAAGATCGATTGTTGGATCACAGCAATCATTTTTATTCGGAGTTTTATTCTCAGATTCTATCTGAGGGGTTTGCAATCGTTGTAGAAATCCCATTCTCGCTAGGACAACTATCTTGTCCGGAAGAAAAAGAAATACCAAAGTTTCAAAATTTACGATCTATTCATTCCATATTTCCCTTTTTAGAAGACAAATTTTTGCATTTACATTATCTATCACATATAGAAATACCCTATCCTATCCATTTTGAAATCTTGGTTCAACTCCTTGAATACCGAATCCAAGATGTTCCATCTTTGCATTTATTGCGATTCTTTCTCAACTATTATTCAAATTGGAATAGTCGTATTACTTCAATGAAATCCATTTTTCTTTTTTCAAAAGAAAATAAAAGACTATCTCGATTCTTATATAACTTTTATGTATCAGAATATGAATTTTTCTTGTTGTTTCTTCGTAAACAATCTTCTTGCTTACGATTAACATCT